TCCCATATTTAGTAATTCCTGAACTACTTCTTCTGTATCGGGGATCGTCGAAATAAGCAAGAATACTATTTCTACGTAAAATCCCATTTATGGGTATTTCAATCGAGATACCAGAACGGGGCATTAGTTCTTTCTCCCGTTCTTGATCATATTGAAATGGGATGATGAATCTATTTCTTCGCCTTTTCGCCAATAAATCAGAATTCTCGTGGAGAGTGGCAGGATATAGGAAATTCCAATGACCATTAGATATGATTCGATCAGGTCCTGAATAATCAAGAATCCCCTTCCCTTTTTTACTGGAAGGATCCGAACTAAACAATTTGTGTCTCACTCGATCATTAGTCACTGAGAGGTCAGAAATATATCTCCGTTCGACAGAAAGAGAATGAACATTCATTTGATCTTGATCCTTGTGGAGCGAAAAAGTGACTATACTGGATCTGCACGGACCTCCTGATAATATCCATAAATGACTTGTTTTTGGTAAGAGATGAACATTACCATATCTATATTCAGGCGCATGGTACACATCGGTACTCCAGTGCATTTCTCCCTCTGAGTCAGAATAAATATGTTTTCGAGCCCTCTCTTTAAAATTGAAAGTGGATGTTCCAGCGCGAATCTCAGCAATCACTTGTTCTGATTCTACATATTGATCGTTTTGAACTAAAAGAAAACTTTTTGGTGGAATATTCACATTATGTAGAATATCCTGACTCTCAATAGTTACATACAGGTCTATATAACATAGAAAAGCAGGATGTCCATGACGTGTACGTGTGGGATGAACCAAATCCTCATTGAATTTTATTTTTCCATTAGAAGGAGCTCGTACATGTTCTGCAGTACCACCTGTAAATACTCCACCGGTATGAAAAGTTCTTAATGTTAGTTGAGTCCCTGGTTCCCCAATTGATTGACCTGCAATAATACCTACTGCTTCTCCCAATTCGACCAGGTCGCCATGAGTGGGACTCCGACCATAACATAATCTACAGATCCAAGATGTACTCCTGCAAATAAAGGGGGTTCGAATATATATTGATTGTGCTCGAAAGGTTATGAATCGATTGACAAGTCCAATACCAATATCTTGATTTCGAGTGGCAATGCATCGTAGACCCATATATATATCGTCTGCTAATACACGACCAATTAGTGTTTGGATCAAAATTTTTTCCGTCATCCCATTTCGAGGACTCACGGAAATACCTCGGATAGTGCCACAATCTGTTCTACGCACAACAATGTGTTGAACTACTTCAACAAGTCTACGCGTGAGGTATCCAGCATCTGATGTTCGTACAGCAGTATCCACAACTCCTTTGCGGGCTCCGTAGCAGGAAATTATATATTCCGTTAAAGAAAGTCCTTCGCGTAAATTGCTTTGAATGGGTAAATCAATCATTTGTCCTTGGGGGTCCGACATTAATCCTCTCATACCTACTAATTGGTGTACCTGAGATGCATTTCCTCTAGCTCCCGAAAAGGACATTATATGGACTGGATTAGAAGGATCAGTCATCCTAAAATTAGGATGCATTTCTTGTCTCAAATATTCACTTGTAGCATACCATATCTCAATGGATTGACGCAATTTTTCTACCGCGTGTACATTCCCATAATGATGGTGCTTTTCTAAAATCAAACTTTGTTGTTCAGCATCTTGGACTAGCCATCCCTTAGAAGGTATTGTTAAAAGATCATCAATTCCTAATGAAATGGATGTAGCAGTGGCTTGCTGGAAACCCAGAGTCTTTACTTGATCCAGGATGTGCGATGTATATGCCATTCCGAAGTGATCTATTAATCTGCTAATAAGTCGTTTCATGGCAGTTGCATCTATCACTTTATTGTGAAAAACCAGATCGGCCCGTTCTGCCATAAGTACCTCCATATTCCGCTGAGTAGGATTCGACAATGGGTTTGAGTCAGTGATTTGAAGACTTCCTTTCCTCGATCTTGATTCACGTAGAAATTCAGGAATTATGATACCGGTTGAGCCGTAGAGAACCGAATTCCCACGGTATCACATAATTACTTAGCTTAGGTATCGTATGAGTAGGCCCGACAAAACCCTTGTATGGCTTCTTCTATTTCTCGATAAAAAGAAATATGACCAACAGTTGTTCGAATGTATATACAAAGGATTTCTTTTTTTACACTTCTTACTATTAGATAGTGCCCATAAATCTCATGATAGGTACCCAAAGATTCATATTGAACTTCGATGGGAACTTCTCTTGAGGCAATAACACGTTGATCGAGTCGCCACCGGAGCCACAAAGGACTATCTAAATTGATTCGTTTCTGCCGATAAGCTCCAAGTGCATCATAGGAACTACAAAAATAGGGTTCTTTCTCTTTCGTATACTTATTATCGTCAACCGTTTCATTTTGATAGTTTCTTCGATTACATGGATTATACCTATTTGAACAAATACCTCGACGATTCCCGATCGTTAATATATAGAGTCCAATAAGCATATCTTGAGTT